GTTAAAAGGGCCCGTTTTATTCAATTCATGAATTTTCCATTATGAGTCTAATGCATATATGTCTGTATATGCATATATGTCTGCATATATGTATATATGTCTGCATATATGTATATATGTACATATATGCATAGGGGTTCATACAAGAACCATCAAATAAAAAAATTCTATGGAATCATAACATAAAAGTAGGAAAGACTCTTCGGATCTAGTCATACCATTAGATTCTATTGACAATTCCAAAAAACTGTTCATAGTATGATAATACTATGATGATGATTATCATAGTATGATGACGGTCGGGTGGATATGCCCCTATCGTCTAGTGGTTCAGGACATCTCTCTTTCAAGGAGGCAGCGGGGATTCGACTTCCCCTGGGGGTAGGGAGGAAGTTGATCGTAGATTATCAATAAATCTAGAATTAATTCTTCCTGGGTCGATGCCCGAGCGGTTAATGGGGACGGACTGTAAATTCGTTGACGATATGTCTACGCTGGTTCAAATCCAGCTCGGCCCAATAATTCGTTGCTCCATGAATATGAAATAACCAATTTGTCCTCCAGAAACAGAAATGCCTGATCCGTAGAAATGAAGAGAAAGAGTCAATTTTTTCTCTATCCATGTTTTTCTCATTCGTTCTGATTTTTCTAACGATCTAGATTAATGATACTTAATTAAGATTAAGTATCATAAAAATAAAAATAGTTCTTTTTCTCATTGAAAAATTGATTATCCATTTTTTTGGCAATAAAATAACCACTCGTTACTAGTAATCCGTGTCGCTCTCACTATATTCCATATCCATGTGGATATTCAGTATATCATTCCTGTTTCTGTTACAACACAACGAATAGAATATTCTTATAAAACTAGTAAGAATATGTATGCCATACACCTTGCTGGGATTGTAGTTCAATCGGTCAGAGCACCGCCCTGTCAAGGCGGAAGCTGCGGGTTCGAGCCCCGTCAGTCCCGAACTAGGATCCGATGAATTGATAAATTCATCTCTCCCTTTTCTGTGAAAGGGGGGACGGGTAGCAAGATCTAATCCCCAGCGGGGATCCTTATTTCTTTTGTTTTTCGTTTCGCATTTATCATCAGACAAGTACGGGAATTTCAATTTCTTTCACTAATACCGATTGATAAGGGGAGACATATGTAAGTTGGTACAATCGGTGGCATTACTATATTCAGTATTTTAATAGATACCATACTCGTCTGACTTTCTTTTTCAATTGTTCAAGAACAATGAAATGGAATAGAGTTCCCCTATTTTTACCGGGAATACATACACAAATTGTATTCGTTTATTGTACGATACACAATGAACTTAACATAATTACCTCGACTTTGTTTGTGTATCCTCAATTACTAATTGGAAACAATCTATCTATTCTCATGCAAATTGCACACTGAATTTTTGATGTATGCGTTCTAGTCTCAATCCAAGAAAGAAGAAGAGATACTATACTAATAAAATAAAAGACCAAGCAACGCCCCTTTTTAGTAAATTTGTTGGAATATTAGATCTTTTCCACTTAGCACCCGTCCTTTTTTCCATCTCACTTCTACTGTTTGGATCTGTGTGACCCATAGAATACCGGTCATATAATATCTCATAATTGTATGTATAAGTATAAGGAAAGAGAGTTGTATAAGGAAGACAAAGACAGTAGGTTATGGAAAAGAAAAAAAAGTGGAAAAAAGAATGAAAAATTCAATGGAATTCCTGATCCAATAAAGAATCCCATTTCGGATTTAGTATGGATAAAATAAAAGATTTTCTTATGTTATACTATTCAATTCTCGACGATGAATCGATTTGATAGATCAGATATTGTTATTCATAATATTGATCCGATTCAGTATCATCAGAATTCAATTCATCCCATTGAATTGACAGGAGTAAAATTTCTTATCTCTATGGGATTAGATCCCGAGTTATTGCGAAGTAAAAAAAACAATGAGATTATGGAAGTCAATATTCTCGCATTTATTGCTACTGCACTGTTCATTCTAGTTCCTACTGCTTTTTTACTTATCATCTACGTAAAAACAGTCAGTCAAAATGATTAATTTAACTGAAACTTGGTTGGATTATTAGTTCTTATCAATGATTGAAGAAATAAAAGAAAGGGATTAAAACTCCAAGTTTTAAATGAAATGATTTGGCTGGAATCATAAGTATCTGAGATAGTGTGGTAGAAAGAACTATATTATATAGTTCTTTCTACCGCACTAGATAGTATTGTATATTTTTATCATATAAATTTATTATCATATAAATAGTATGATCATTAAATAGTATGATCATATAAATTTTATCATATAAAGTTGTATACAGATATGGTTTTATATAGATATAGATCAATTTACAATATGTACATGTATTAGATGTACATCTAATACATATACATCGAAATAGCAGTCTAATTCTATTTCTTTTTTTTTCGCTACATCTACTTGTATGGGTTTCGATCAATCCAAAATAATCCAAGGCCAACTCTTCTAATTCCTAGGCTTCTTATAACTTATAACTTAATATATAGATTTATATTAATAATTAGTTTTTTTTATATATATAATTAGATTTATATATAATATAAAATATATATTTATTTATATATTTATATATAATAAACTAAATATATATATATATAAACTAAATAAATATATATATAAGTATAAGTCCCGAGATCCATCGAAAAATCAATGGAGGAAAAATAGTATGGGTATGGGCATATATTAACTATATAAAATAAAAATAAAATAAAAATAAAAGAAAACGAAACCAAGGAATCTTTTTTTTTTTTTTTTAGTTTCGCAAAACGATCAATTAAACGATTGATACAATTCGATCACTCAATCGATTATTCAATTAGTAGTACCCCTAGAGTCCACTTCTTCCCCATACTACGAGTGAGAGGGAAAATGTAAAGACTACCATTAAAGCAGCCCAAGTGAGACTTACTATATCCATGTGAATTATGTCTCCTATCTCTATGAAGGAATTATTTCATTATTGATTATTGATCAATAATCATAGTGGAATCAATGGTGCAGAGTCAAAAGAAAATAGGATTCTGACTTAAGGCTATTGATGAACTAATCCAATGAATCTACTCGTAACAAGTTCCTATATTATCAAATTTCTGGTAGAATCGGGAAGCATTAAGCACAAATACGATACACACACCTTTTATTTGGAAATAGCAAAGGAATGCTCCTAATGGAACATGTAGAAATAGTAAGACCTATTGTTTGTTACCTTTCTTTCATAAGCAAAAGACGTCAAAATATACCATCAAGATAGATAACCATCTATCTGATACCTCTATTTTATTTGATCTAAGGCTTACGTCTTTCTTTCTGTGAAAGAATGGAATGGTAAGACACCACCACCATTATTACATACATTCTTTTTTTTGTAATCCCCTACACGGGCAAAGAATTTTTTTTTCAACTTTTCTTTTTACTCTATAAATAAGAGCTGCCCAACCATGTTGATTGAATGTTTGAGTACTCAAAGCCTCTCGTGAGTCTGGATACAAAGTATCTTCAGTCCTTTCCACAACTTCTAAATTGATTTCCCATCAGCCTATTCTATTCAATCTAATTCCAGACAGAGTCAGTAAACACTATTTTAGTATTTAGTATAGGTAGTGTAAGATAATTAGGAAGTCTTGATAGTCTTTCGTATAATCTCTTCTTCAATCCTAGGAGCAAAAATGGAGTGTCCTTTAGGAACCTTTGGATACTAAGATTTCCGACCTCTTACTTTCGTAGTTCTGAATCCCAGAATTGACTCTCACTATTTATTTGATTCAATTGATATCATAAATCAAATAAATGTCCGAATCAATTATTAATAAGTAAGGGTTACTTCATACCTATTGGTACCGGTTTGGACCGGTACCCAGAACCCAGATTTTGAGAAAAAAAAATTTACAGTTTTTTTTATAGAATTATGGATTCTAAAAATCAAGTATCGACAGGCCTAGTCGTTTGCCTCTGCTTCTTGCGGGGCAAGAATTTGTCGAGTTAGATCAGCAGAATAAGAAATTTCAAGTCTTTTGTTGATCAGGCGACACCCGGATTTGAACTGGGGATAAAGGATTTGCAGTCCCCCGCCTTACCACTTGGCCATGCCGCCAAATCTGATCCAAAAAAAAATGGATAATATTTTTATCCATCCATATTCTATTACTAATTTTTTTTTGATCTTGAATCCCATTGTACTTATCCCTTTTCAAAAATTAATCCCTATTTTTTATTGGATCCAGTTTAGATTATTCTCTTCGATTGATTGTATCTCAAAAGACACACTGCTTAAAAACTTCCCTTCTCCTTCTATTGAAAAGAGAAAAAATAGATTTCCGGTCACAGACCGAAAAATTCAGGGCAAATTGGAACCATTAACTATTTTTACTTTAGAATTAGTGAACGGTTCTTAAATTTGTATCTCAAATTGTGTTTCTTTAATGGTATAACAAAATCAAATTGATTTACGACTAATCAGTATCAATTATTTTCAATAATCAATCCTTTTCAATTTCAATTATAACAAAATATATGTGTATATGTAAACCCCAGAACAGAAATTGTTACACAGATACCGAATTGGGTCTTTCTCTTATGTACATATCCCTATAGAGAATTATCGTGCTTAAATTTTTCATTGAATATTTTGAATAGAAAATAGGAATTATGATATAGTGCGACCTGACTTCTGTTGCCACAAGTAAAATTACGATAAAAGATGCGATATGCGGATAGGTATATCGGCATGTACTTAATAAATACTACTCCTATTACTATTACGCAATTCAATCGTATTCTATCTATAAATTCTACTACCAAAAAGAATCCGCGAATTCTTTTTTGAACATTAAAGTGTGCTAAAAAAAGGAAATTCTATACTGCTCCTGATTATTCTGTCTTTATCTCATTCATAAAGAGCGGATTTCATCCTGAATCCATTTATTTTTTTGGTACCCAA